AATCTATCGATAAAAATTACTTCTATTCCCCAACACTATTCTTAAAACTATAAAACCAAACATTAAAATTAACCTAAAACATACATATAATCAAATCTCTCTAAACCTACAAATACAACTCCTAAACTCAAAATTCAACATATTAAAAAATGTAAACGCAGAAACAACCCTAATAAAAAAAGCTGCCACCATTGTTATAAACCTAATCCCTCAACTAACAATAACTCTACTTTTAGGTTTAAAAAAAGATACAAAAACAAATAATATATACACCCCACCAACATAAATAAGACAAAAGATTAAAGGATATCACCTAAATCCCATTACCTCGTATACAATATAACTAGAAATCAAAGCTTTTATGATAAGAATCATACAATAATAGATACAATCCCTTATTAAAGAGAATAAAATTAATTTAAATAGGTACAAACTTAATAAAAATCTAATAATCACTTTTGTTTAGTCAAAAACTATCTTTAACACGAAAAGTTAAAATAATTACAACTTATACTAAAACAAAACTTATCCATTGTATCTATTACCTCTATCACTATTGGCATAATTCCATGATTTACGCCACATAATTCAGCACAATAACCTATAAATGAACCATGTTGAGAAGGACAAAAAAACATATGATTTAACCGTCCAGGTATAGCATCCATCTTCAAGTTTAAAGATGGCACTGAAAAAGAATGTATAACATCTGCCGACGTAACCACCAAATGATAAGGTACACCATAAAACATACGTAAAGGCTTATCAACCAAAAAACAATCCTTAACCAAAAAAGAATCATAAGATCCCTCAGGATATTCATACCTCCAATATCACTGGTGGCCAATTATCTTAATTGTCTCACTAGAAAAACAATCTAAATCACTCGTTATAAAATTTACATTTAAAGCACATAAAACTAAAACAACCATTGTAGGTACAATAGTTCATGAAAGCTCCACAACTTGATTCTCCCCTCCAAATTTCACACTTCCCTTCCTCATAAACAAATTTCAACTCAACATAATATAAACAAAACAAAGAATAAACATACAAACAGCTATTATATAACACACTATATCATAATACAACAACGATAATTTCATTTCAACTAGTAGACTCTACATTACTTCTAGTAACTAACTTCAAATTCATTTAAAGTTACCTTGTTACGACTTACCTCAATAATAATCGAGGGTGACGGGCGGTGTGTACATGAGCTAAACTTATTTCACATTCACTAATTTATTAAATATTACTTTTAAGTCCTAAATTTTTCAATATTACAATTAAATATTTATAAATGTAACGCATGAATACTTTTATAAACAGCACATAGACTTGGCTTAAATTATACTACACAACTTCTGTCACTCAACAATAATATTAAACCAGATATACACCAATATAATAAAAGTAAATTATTAGGCGGATCGTCCTTTACACCACACCTTCCCCTAATAAGAATCACTCACTGCCAAATTATTTTAGTTATAAAACTAAGATATATTACTAATAGTATTAATGGGGTATCTAATCCCTGTCATTGTATCTACTTCTCCAAAAATAAATCACATAATATCATAATAAACAAATTTAACCTAATTTTACCTATTAATAATTTACTTATTTCTAGTAGAAAGCAAAGAAAACAGATTAACCGCAGATGCTGGCACTGTGTCCTATCCCCTTTTTATTCCTTATTCTTCTAAAACGCAAATTTTAACAAAAAATTAACTGCTAATTAATGAAACTTAACATTGTCACATCGAATCATATTATAATTTTATGCAGATAATAAAGAATAACTTTCTATTGCCATAATTAAACAATTAAAGTGTAGAATTTATTAATTCTAATCAGTTTTTGCAAAACTAATTTCTTTTACACTCAATAAAAAAATTTACTATCCTTTCGTACTGATAAATTTCTTCAATAGATAAGAACCGACCTGGCTCACGCCGGTCTTAACTCAACTCATGGAGGTTTTAAGGTCGAACAGACCTACAGTTTAAACGGCTACACCTAAACTCTAACCTAAGTCAACATCGAGGTGGCAAACAATTAATTCGATAAGATCTCTCATTAACTATCACACTGTTATCCCTAGGGTAACTTTACTCACTAAACCATAAGGGTCTAAATATTTATAAATCATAAAAATTTGCCCCAAACAAAAATGAAAGATCCTAGGGTCTTTCCGTCTTATTAAATCTTAAGGATTCTGAACCCTTAATATTAAATTCAACTAAATATTAAATATTCGCTCTTTTCTCGTCAAACCATTCAAACAAGCCCCCAATTAAAAGGCAATTAATTATGCTACCTTTGCACAGTCAATATACTGCGGCCATTTATAAACAACATTGGGCAGGTACTACTAATTAAGTTTAAAATTAGAAATGTTTTTAATAAACAGACGGAAAAGTCCTGAGAAATAATTAATATACTTAAATTACTTATTTATTGATTATTGAATACCAAATATTATCTAATGTTGCCAACACACTTTATTGCCATCATCACGTTCATAAAGTTTATAACAACCTTATAAAAATTGGGTACCTTTAACCCAATATAAAAATTAAATTAAAAACAATAAAATTTAATAACTAACTTCATAGCCAATTATATAACTCTAATTTCAAAGCAACAAAACAGTTATAAAATCTAACGAATAACTTATCACATCCTATAATTACTCTTTTCATCTTTAACCTAAAAAAAATAGTTCATAACAAGTAATCACAAAATCTAGATTTTTCGGTAGTTAAAATAATTTATATCAATCCAATAAGCATGATGCAAAAGGCAAATAAACCTAAATAATCACCTTTATATTTATTAAAATTAGGCTAATGATTAAAATCATCTTAGGATTACAAAACCCACATTTTTATTAAACTAAACAGCCTACACACCCACGCGCAAAAACGTATGTACAATCATCAACCCAACGCATATAATAAACGCCATAAGTATAATCAACACTATAAGGGTAACAATAATAATCTTTATGACTAGCCATCGGACTTACAAAAAAATCAGTCATACAACCAGAAATTCCATACGATCCCAAAACATAATTTGATCTAACTATCGATTCTCACAAAATAAATACAAAAAAACAACCACTAAAAGCCGATATAAATGAACCAACTGTACACATTATATTAATTCAATTATATGCACATTCATAAACACAAACACGACGTGGTAACCCACATAACCCAAAATAATGCATAGGAAAAAAACATAAGTTAAATCCTATTTGAGAAATTATACATTGACATTGTAATAAACACTTATTTAAACTTAAACCTGTTATTAAAGGCCACCACCATATAAACATTATTATAATTCTTATGTAAGAACCTAATGACATAACATAATGAAAATGAGCTACAACAAACCAAGTATCATGTAACACTTTATCTAAAACACAAGCAGACAATACTATACCAGTAACTCCACCAAATGTAAACAATATTATAAATGAAACAATTCACCACAACACAGGATCACTCTTTTTTACTCGAGCATTTAATAACATATATAATCATGTAAAAACCTTAATCCCAGTAGGCACACCAATAATCATAGTAATTGAGCTAAAAAACACAGCAGTCTTAACATCTAAACCAACAGTAAACATGTGATGACCTCACACTCTTCTTCCTAAACAAACTATAGAAAACATAGCAAATAATAAACCATAAAACCCAAACACATCAGAAGACATACTTATTCTTAAACATATATGACTAATTATACCAAATCCTGGAAGAATTAATACATAAACCTCTGGATGGCCAAAAAATCAAAACATATGTTGAAACAAAACTGGATCTCCTCCACCTAATGGATCAAAAAAAGCAGAACTAAATTTTCGATCAAATAATAACATGGTTATAGCAGCTGCCAAAACAGGCAAAGTTATTAACAATAAAATTGAAGTAAATAAATAGGATCAAAGCACTATAGATGTACGAGAAAAAACTTTAGTCATAAAAATTCTATATAATGTACATATAAATTTTATAGAACCAAATAAACTAGAAGCCCCAGCTAAATGTAATGAAAACATTAAGAAATCAACTCCAACTCTTTCTGAAAACAGAGAAGATGACAATGGAGGATAAAAAGTTCAACCTACCCCTGCACCTAAATACATACTAATAGTTAAAAAAGCCAATGAAGGAATTAGTAACCAAGCACTTAATGCGTTTAACCGAGGCAAATTCAAATCAGACAAACCACCTAATAAAGGTAATAAATAATTTCCAAAACCACCTATTAAAATTGGCATTAAAAAGAAAAAAATCATAATAATTCCATGATTAGTTACTAAAAATTTATAACAATCTAATGGAATAACTTTATAATAAGGCTCTAAAAAATTTACTCGTATTAATAAACTAAATCTTAAACCTACAAAACCTGACCACAAACCTAACAAAGTGTAAATAATACCAACACGCTTATGATCAAGAGTAAATACTCAACTAAATATTCAATTTAAACTTATCATCATAAAGTGGTAAAACCTCTAAATGTTTTGAAAACATTCAGTCACAATTAACTTAACTTTATTCTCACAAGAGAAAGTCAAAACTAATTGACACAAAATTATTAGCAGTAACTTTACATATTTCTCTAGTAGATCCACTTTATATAACCACTTAGAATCTCAACCAAAAACCCTACCAATAAAATTCTCAAAAACACGTAATACCCACAAAAACTCCAATACATTAACCCTTGAGTTGGCATGTTTAATAACAAAGATATCTCTAAATCAAATATTACAAACACTATTAACAAGTTAAAGTAAGTAACACTAAAACATTTAAGTTTCATTAAACCCCTAAAAAAACCACATTCGTAACAACTAGACCAACTAATTTTAGTCTTAATCATTTCTTTAAGTAATCTACAACAAAAAAAACCAATTAAAATCATCAACAAACTAAACAAGACTAAACCTCTTAAAAACATTTACACTCATGGTAGAACACATCTTTAGGGTAAGAACCTAACACTTTTTATAAGATACATGAGTAATATTAACGGAATTACAATTCACTATTCACTATATCAAAGTGACCTGCTATGCAGCCCTATTAATCAAATCTCTCACTGAGACCAAAGGTCCCCAAAACCATCATTCTTTTTAAACTAAGATAAGAAATCCATTTCTCGACTATAATAGTATCCACTATCTCTTGAAGTTAACAGCATCACGATTTTATCCTAATCTATATAGACCTATTTTACAATACAAAAGAAACTTAACACAAGCAATAATAAACCAACCTCTCAAAAAAATTTCACAAAAAAATCATAACGAACACGTGGTAAAGTAGCTCGAGCCCACATAAAAAATAACAGATTAAAAAATAGTAATAATTCTCTAAGTACACATTTACCACAGAATAAAATCACTCCAAGCCAAGAAAAAATAAAAATAATAATATATTCGCAAGCAAACAAACAAGTAAAATAAATACCACTATACTCTACATTAAATCCTCTTACTAACTCTCTTTCTGCCTCCCCATAATCAAATGGAGTCCGATTAGTTTCGCATAATATTCTTATCAGAAATACTATATAAATACATGGAAAAATCAACAAAGGCACCCAATCAACATTTCTTACATCAACCAATTTATACCCACTTAAACATAAACCTCTAAAAATTATAAAACCCATAAAACATGCCTCAAATCTTATTGACCCGAATCTACAACGAATACAACTTAAAAAAGAATAATTATTAGATCTACCTCAACCTATATACAACACAGCATACCCACATAATCTAGTAATAACTAATAACCACAACATAGAAAGATCTTTAAGCTTAGATCCATAAAAATCACCATAAATAAAACAATAAAATATTGTCAACATAACCAGCAACAATGTACCAGTTAACCCAATAAAACTACGACTTTTAAAATAAAATTTCTTAAACTTAACAACTAACTTTAATAAATCAGCAAACCTTTGAAATAAACCCAAGATACCAACCTTTTTAGGTCCCTTACGATATTGAGAATACCCCAAAATCTTACGCTCACCTAAAATAAAAAAAGCTATAACTAATAAACTTACAAGCAATCCTAATAAACCAGATATAAAGACAAACAATACCACTTTAAGTAACTTGATATTCATATATCATCTATGACTAGACAGATCACAATTTTACTTAAACTAAAATTACAGTATTAACAACAGAATGTAAATCCATCTTTGAGACGCAAACTCAATATTTTTCATTAAACTATTTTGTTAATTTAGTAAAGCTCCAATGAGTTCTCCTGCGTGTAAAACAGACATTTTTATAAACTACATTACATTATCTTAATCAGTTATTGTAAACTTTCTTAAAAAAATAACCACTAGCTAACTTGTATAAAAAGAACTGTTCAGAGAAACTATAAACTCTTCATATTAATAATATATAAACCGATGAATAAAGTATACCTACACACACCCTAATCTTATAGATTAATGGAACAGAAACAGGAGTTATCAATAACAAAAAGCAAAACACCCAAAACATAAAACTCTTTAAATCTATCATATCAGAAATAATTCTTAAATAAATAATAGTAAGTGTAGCTCAAAAAAAATAATACACATATATAAAAAAGCATATTTCAAACCTACTACAAAAACATGCTACTACCAGAGTAGCAACAGAAGATAATGATATATGACATCAAACATACTCTCAAGATAGTCTAAAAAATCAAATGAAAATAGAACATAGCAAAATAGTCAAAAAACAATCTACAAAAACTAACTTTCTATTATCCATTTGATAGAGAAAACAAAAAAATAAAACTGGAAACTTCAATACAACCCTTAAGAAAAAAATGAACAATCAATTACCTATTCTAAAAACTTGATAAACTCATAAAAAAAATGGGAACAACCCAAACTTAAAAGCAAATCCAAAATAAACAAAATAGTACAACTCTAAAAACATTAACCCTAATACTATAAAAACAGAAGACAGTCCAGAAATTACAATATATCTTAAAACACACCTATAAAATTTATATAGACTAACTTTTTTTTTATAAAAAAAAGACGGAACTATAGACAAACCACACAATTCTAAAAATATTCAAAACCCTATTAATTTATCAACTACACAGCACAACAAACAAAAAAAACAGGCAAAAAACAAACAAAAAAAAATTTTTCTATTAAATCCTATTCGATTATAAACAATCATATATACTAATGATCCCTAGAAAATAACAATATGCTAAGAACAATAAATCAATGAACTAAAGCAATAAAAACTTCATAAAAAAAAAGAATGACCAAAAGTATAAAACATCAATAATTAACATATACTATACCGCCAACATAAACAGCGCCAAAACATCCTAAACTTATGTTTATAAATGGCCGCAGTATTAAAACAAATGGACGTATAACATATCTTATCAACTCAGCTATACATACTAAAGGACAAATAAATATTGGTGTGCCTACTGGCACAAAACTAGCAAAAAAACTATCTACATTATTAAACAAACGATTTAATCATAAACTAACAAAACACACAAAAACTACTCCAACTAAATATATAACAAATATTAAAGGACTGTAACAGTATGGAAAACGATAAGTTAAAAAAAGTAACATTGTCCATAAAATTATACTTAAATAATAATAAACAATTCTACCTTTGATAATCTTAGAGTAAATAACGCTTATTAAAGATCTGAAATCATTAATCAAATTAAACATCAAATAATCAACCGAACATACACATTATGTATTAAGGAGACATGAACCCCACAGTTTATTTAACTTATCGATCTCTCTAATCCAATTATCTCCAACTCTTCAAATTGACACTTTAACTTAAGCTAAGAGAAATTAACGGATTACTAATCACCTTTACAACCAAAATGTAAAATGCACTAACAACACTACATTAAATCTAAAAAACTAAAAAACTTAAATAGCATCAAACATTTAAAAATACTAAAAAATACAAATACCTAAACCCAACTCTAGATTTCTCATATCACTCTCTGCGGACTAATAAATGACCACATAATATTAACGGAACTAACCCCCCAAAAAATAAATAAAGTGCTCAAAACAATAAATAAACAATTAAACTAGCACTCTGTGTTACTAACTTTACCTCAGAAAAAAATTGAATAGTAGTAGGAAAAGAACATAAACTTAACATTCTAACCACCACAATTAACATAAAACCAATACCATTTATACCAGACTTTAATAAAATTCAATTTCGAGTGTTACATAAATCATAAAACAACCATAATAATCCAAAAACTATACCCGCACTTAACCCGTGACCTAAACAATAAAAAAACACATAATTTATAGAACTTCAATCTCTTATATAAAACCCTATAAATGGTACTACAATGTGAGCCAATCTTAAAAATGCTAACCAACGCTTCCCATCTAATTCAGTACACGCTACTATTAAAAAACCTATACATGTTAAGCAACATAAAACAAGATAGCCTAATAACTGATAATCAAATATAAATCATGAACAACGATAAACTCCTAATAAACCTAACTTCATAATATACCCTCTTAAAAAAATGGACACTATTCTAGTAGCTTCTGCATGTACTATTGGTAATCACGTGTGAAATGGAACCAACGGAACCTTAGTAAAAAAAATAAAAGACACTAAATAATAAACCATATAATAAGAACTACCAACTATATGTCAATCCCTAAAAAAGAATGAATCTTTTAAGAATGATAAATATAATAAAATTAAAACCAAAGGTAAACTAGTACTTATTAAATAACCACTAAAATATCAACCAGCTAAAAAACGCTCAGAGTACGGAGATTCGCTAAATATTAAATATAACAAAGGAAACATTGATAACTCGTACCTTATTCAAAACAATATTCTATGATTTACACAGAAACTTAACACCGTAAATATTAATCTTGAAAACAAATACAACCGAACTTCAAAAGATAATAAATTAAAAAATAATATCTGTGAATAAACACCTAAAATTAATACTAACATTAATAAATAAAACGATATAGAATCAAAAATAAACAAATTGCTAAACGCAACCATTTGTAATAAACTAAAGCAATTTATACCATAAGAAAACATTAATAAACTTAATAATAACGATATAAATACTATAAATCTACTAAGTCTAACAAAGATGAACACTCTCAAACCTTAGTTAATACCACCAAACCTACAATAACCTCTACTGTAGAAACTACGATAAAAGCTATAAATATCATATGTTTATCAAAACTTGAGTATAATAAACAGAATAATATAACCAATACTTTTAACCTTTCTAAAATAATCAATTTTTTTAAAAATCGATTCAATGTCAAAAAAAATCTTACACCTATTATACTAAAAAAAAGGATAATTAGTCTTATCATTTTAATCAATAATACTTACAACAACTTTAAAATAAGTATCATAAAAACTAATGATACTCTAAATACTTGGCAAATTAATAAATATGGATATTCAGGGTGACAAGTACCTAAATATGTTAAAGATACAAACAAGCAAATTATAAATCAAAAAACCACTTGACGAAATATTCTATAAGTAGTAGAAATTCTCCTAGTAGGTACTCATAAAAATACTAAGAAACATAAAACCAACATTAACCCCCCAACCTTTGATCTAATACAACGTAACATAGCATAAAAAGCCAAAAAATATCATTCAGGCTTTATTCTTACAGGAGTGTTAAGTTGATCAGCCTCTAGGTAAGATTCTATGTCAACCAGCAAATCAGGACTTAACAACAATCAACTTAACACTCCTGTAAGAATACTCATAAATAAAAATAAATCCTTTACAGTAAAATAAGAATGGAAATAAACAACATCTGATAACATCCTATAACTATATAAAGAATTTCTTCTACCATCCTTATGTAAATAAAATAAATGAACAACCATTAACATTATAACTATAAACCCCAAACATATATGAATAGATAACACACGTCTCAACGTGTCACCTGTAATAGAAAACCCACCTACAACATACTTATAAATGCTGTGACCTACAACTGGTAACCTATCAACTATCGAAGTTAACACAGTAGCTGCTCAATATGACATTTGATGCCAAGGCAATATATACCCAGTAAAAGCTTCACCCATCATCAATAAGTATAAGATAAATCCAATTTTCCAAACACCTACCTTGGTGTAACTAGAATAATACAAAGAACGACAAATATGAATAAAAACAAGAATGAACAATACATTAACCCCAATAATATGTAAATAACGTAAACATCAAGTAAAAAAAGAATCATTAGAAAGTCTAGTAACATTAAAAAACCTAACGCTAGAATCCCTAATATACAAAAATGATAATACAACACCAGTTATAATTTGGATACACATAAACATAGAAAGAACAAAACCATAACTTCAATAATAATTTATAGAATAACTAATTGGTAAATCTATTAAATTCAAACGAAATAAATTAAACATCTATTTACTAATACCTAAGTATACAATAGAACCACAATCTATTAGTTTATTTTTATAACCTATTAGTAACCTATTAACAAACATACACAATTGTATAAACTATAAGTCAAATATAATCAACAAAATGTCAATATCATGTTAAAACAGTACAACGATAAACTCCAAATCTAACCCTACCTACACAAAATATGGTAACCAAACCTATAACTCCCAACAAAACATGACTAAAATGTAATCCTACAGTACAAAAACTACTAGAATAAAAACTAGAATCTACTAAATTAAAACATATATCTTCCATTTCGGTAATCTGTAAAACTACAAAACCGATTCCTAGAACTATAGTTAAAAGTAAAAAAAAATCACAATATTGTCATCCTAGTAAATGATGGAATGCAGTAATAGTTATTCTAGAACCAAGCAACACAAAACACCCAACAAATGGAATTTCCAAAGAACTAGACAAATTATTATACGACCAACAATCAAAAAACAAACAACAAGTTAAAAATCTACCAAAAACCATCACTTCCCTAAAAACAAACAATCAAAAAGCAGATTCATAGTGAAGCTTTCTCGTCAAGCCATCTAATATATAAATTACTAGCATCATAACCACACAAACAAAAAATAAAAGAATTAAGCTAACCTTTCATAAAAATAAACCTACTAAAAATAAGCCTATAAAAGAAGCACTAAATAAAGGAAGTATAGACATATTTATATCATCTAACAATTAGATCTTCTCTGTGGAAAAGAAAAATAATGAACTTATACTAATGACATCAAAACATCATGCAATAAAATTAATCAAATTTTCGCGTTAAATCAGCGTGTACATATATCCTATTATATAAACTACAAGTCATCAGACAACCATCAAGTCATCAGATACTAGTATATGTAATTTAAATATAACTTATACAACTAAATAATTGATGACTTGTAGTTTATATAATATATATAGATATATATCTATATAGATATATATCTATATAGATATATATCTATATAGATATATATCTATATATATATTATATATATATAGGGGGGTATTCACCCCCCTATATATATATTATCACTTCGTTCCATGTTTATTTATTTATATTTGTTATTATAATAAATAAATATTATTTTTCAACAAACAAAACTTGTACACGCTGATTTAACGCGAAAATTTGATCTACATTATTATTAAAAAAAGAATAAAACTCACTCTTGATAAAACAAGCACATTTAGTAAAACTCTTTTAAATATACTTAAAACTTTTTTTCGGCCTAATTTATAAAACAAACATACCATTAAATTATCTCATCGAAGTGATAATAACCTAAAATAACTCATGATATAATAAAACCCACTATAAAACATTTCAACTAAGTTATCGCACCCAAATAACCTTCTTCTTCATTTTCTAAAAATTATCCTATCATACACCAATCAACTTAATATTAATGAAATGATCTGCACTAATAATAAATTTATACTTAGCAAGAAATCAACCCCAACTCTTTCATCTAACATAAAAAATGTAAAAAAATTTACAAATAATCATCCTCTGGTTATTAACCCCGATTCGTATGAAAATAGTACACCTAAAGAATTGCTAACCTTTAAATTAGTTAATACTATACATAAACGAAACGAGTACAAATAGGATAAAAACATACATACTAAAATCATTATAAATCTACATATATTAATAACCCCTAATAACATAGATAGTAAATAATGCTTAGTAAAAAATACACCGATAAATGGTAACCCTGAAAGACCTAAAATTACTACAACTAACCTAAATAAATTTCAATTACCATAAAATCGAGTTCTATACACATATTTACTAGCTTGAGATCCGCTACTTCCACTCATTACATCCCCAACTAACATAAATAATATACACTTAGAAACCCCATGTCTAATAAGTTGAAATAATGATAAAAGAACTTTACCATAAATTAAATATAACACACACCAACATATATTATTGCAAGTCGATAAAGCTATAATCTTCTTCAAATCTAAAAAAAACATTCTTCTTATACCGGTTATAAATATTCTAATCAACAATAAATTAGAAAAATAAATTATATCTTTAAAAAATTTAAATAAATCATAACGCATAATAAATCAAATTCCAGCAGCTACTAATGTAGAAGAATGAACTAATGAACTAACTGGTGTAGGAGCACGCATAGCTTCTAATAACCAACTTATAAAAGGAAAACCAGCACTCTTAGAAAACAATATAAAAAAGAAATATACTAAGCCCAACACCATACTTTTATAGTTGTAGCAACTCAAACCTATTAATAAAAATAAGCAAACATCGCCAAACCGAGAAGAGACTAATGTAATTACTGAAGAACGTAAACTTAAATATTTATCATAGAATAAAATCAAAAAAAATCTCACAACTCCAAGATACTCTCAAAATATTAAAGTAGTCAAATAATCATTAGTAAATATCAGTATACCCATAACAACCACAAATAAAGTTATAATCTTTAACAAACCTAAACTGATATCTTCATGACAGAAATAATGACTTGTGTAAAAGTACGCATAAAAAAAACATATTATTAACATAACCAATACACTTAAACTTACCTTATCAAGACTAAATTTAACTAACCATTTTCATCTACCTAGTCTAAATAAATTAAAACTTAAAATGTAACCCCATTTTAATAATAACCCTAAAACCATAATTAAAAATAAAGCTAAACTTAATGTAAATAAAATAAACATAATAAACATACGGTAAAATTCACCATTCTTATGGCCGTAACATAAGTTAAATATATGTTACCAGTAGCTAGGAAAATCCATAATTAATGCTTAAAACTAACTCATATAATTCTGACATAGCTACTAACAAAAATTTAAAACTCATATTGTCAATAAAGACAATAAATTTGATTTCAAATCAAATATTAATTTTATGAGTAAACGCAGAAACAACCCGTATTAAACAAAAAAATTTATACGGGTTGTTTCTGCGTTTTTTTTAAAAAAAAACATTTTTAACATAGATATATATGTCAAAATTGTTTTTTTTTTAAGTAAACGCAGAAACAACCCGTATAAATTTTTTTGTTTAATACGGGTTGTTTCTGCGTTTTCATAAAGAGATAAAAATCATAAATTAACCCTAAATTAACCCCATAAATTCTGGCATCTTTACATCTTATCCTAACTGGTCCAAACCTTAAAAGAGTTTACAACCCTTCACATTACATATGTTAAGCTAGA